CGCCCAGAAGGTAATGGGTTACTCCTACAGCACGTCCTTGTACAATACTCAAGGCTCTAGGCTGAGTAGCAGGAGCAACTTTTAATTTGTTATGTGCCCAAACGATGGATTCAATAAGTTCTTGCCAATAACCCCGGCCACTGAATAGAAACATTAAACTGAAAGCCCAGACAAAATGAGCACCTAAGAAAAAAAGACCATATGCAGATAATGAAGAACCATAAGACTGAATTACCTGAGATGCCTGTGCCCATAAGAAATCCCGGAGCCAGCCATTAATAGTAATGGAACTCTGTGCAAAATTTCCTCCTGTGATATGAGTTACCACTCCCTGATCACTTATAGTACCCCAAACATCCGACTGCATTTTCCAACTGAAATGGAAAATTACTACCGAAATTGCATTGTACATCCAGAATAGACCTAAAAAGACATGATCCCAGGCGGATACTTGACATGTCCCCCCTCTTCCAGGTCCATCACAAGGGAAGCGAAAACCCAGATTTGCTTTATCAGGTATCAAACGGGAACTGCGAGCAAATAGAACACCTTTCAATAGTATCAATACAGTCACATGGATCGTAAATGCATGAATATGATGGACCAAAAAATCTGCGGTTCCTAATGGAATAGGTAACAAAGCGACTTTGCCGCCTACTGCTACTAACTCACTACCTCCCCAAGTTACGCTAGTACTCGTTGTTGCACCAGGAGCGGTTATACCAGGCGCTAAAGCATGGGTGTTTTGTACCCATTGAGCAAAGATGGGTTGTAATTGTATAGCAGTATCTGAAAACATATCTTGGGGCCGCCCTAAAGCACTCATGGTATCATTATGAATATATAAGCCAAAACTGTGAAACCCTAGAAATATACATGCCCAGTTAAGATGTGATATTATTGCATCGCGGTGCCTAAGGACACGATCTAATAGATCGTTGTATCGAGTAGTTGGATCGTAGTCTCTTACCATAAAAATGGCTGCATGCGCAGCAGCACCAACTATGAGAAATCCACCGATCCACATGTGATGTGTGAACAATGAAAGTTGTGTACCATAGTCAATAGCTAGGTATGGATAAGGGGGCATGGAATACATATGGTGAGCTACAACGATGGTTAAAGAGCCTAACATAGCCAGGTTAAGAGATAATTGAGCATGCCATGACGTTGTTAGGATTTCGTAGAGGCCCTTATGGCCCTGGCCTGTAAATGGACCCTTATGAGCCTCTAAAATGTCTTTAAGTCCATGACCAATGCCCCAGTTAGTCCTATACATATGACCGGCGATCAAGAAAAGAATTGCAATAGCTAAATGATGGTGTGCAATATCACTCAGCCATAGACCCCCTGTTATTGGATTTAATCCTCCACGAAAACTAAGAAAATCTGAATATTTTGACCAATTCAAGGTGAAAAAAGGAGTTGCTCCTTCGGCAAAACTAGGATAAAGTTGAGCCAAAAGATCCCTATTCAAGATGAATTCATGAGGAAGTGGTATCTCTTTAGGATCAACTCCAGCATCAAGAAATTGATTAATCGGCAAAGATACATGGATTTGGTGTCCCGCCCAAGAAAGAGACCCAAGCCCTAGTAACCCCGCTAAATGGTGATTCAACATAGATTCTACATCTTGGAACCAAACCAATTTTGGGGCGGCTTTATGATAATGGAACCAACCGGCAAAAAGCATTAATGATGCAAAGACCAATGCACCAATTGCAGTACAATAAAGTTGTAATTCACTAGTTATTCCAGATGCTCGCCAAATCTGAAAAAAGCCGGAGGTTATTTGTATTCCTCGGAAACCCCCGCCCACATCACCATTCAATATTTCTTGACCAACTATTGGCCAAACTACCTGGGCGCTAGGTCCAATGTGAGCAGGATCGCTTAGCCATGCTTCATAATTAGAAAAACGGGCGCCATGGAAGTACATGCCACTCAGCCAAAGAAAGATAATGGAGAGTTGACCAAAATGAGCACTAAATACTTTTCGGGAGATCTCCTCCAAATCATTGGTATGACTGTCGAAATCGTGAGCATCAGCATGTAGGTTCCAGATCCAAGTGGTAGTATCAGGGCCCTTAGCTATTGTTCTCGAGAAATGGCCTGGTCTGGCCCATTCCTCAAAAGACGTTTTTACGGGATCCCTATCTACAACAATTTTCACTTCTGGTTCCGGCGAACGAATAATCATTAAGTCCTCCTCTTTCCGGACAACACATACAAAGAGACCTGCCAACAGTCAAAGTCAAGTTTTTAGTGAAACCTCTGAAAGATGGATATATATATATATATATTTTTTTTTTTTATCATCGGTCCCCCATCCCATCTCTCATCCATCTATTTTATTTAGTTATTCACTAGAGCAATTATGATATCGAAGTTGATCCGGGGCAAGTGTTCGGATCTATTATGACATAACGATTAGGTGCCCAACGGACCCTTTTTATTATAAAATACCTTTTACTTTTCCTGGCATGACGAAGATTTTTTTTTTGCTAGTGTATTTATATCTGAATGTAAAAGTGCCCATATCCATATACTTCTATGAAACATCTTCTTATGCGATATCCATATTTAGTAATTCGGGGGCATACTTTATTTATTTATTTATTATCTATATCCTATACGATTTGATACTGCTGTATCCCTATCATTTATCCTTATGGGATACTATACAAAATAGAATTTTTTAGGAGGAAGAGATATAATGAAATTCTTGATTGGATCTTCTCATAGTAACTATCTATTTTAGTTGATTGATGGATCCAATCACCATTTTAATAAATTTAATTAAAAATTAAAAAGCGAGTGCTTTTATTCGAATTCGAAACGCCTCGTGATCTTCAACCAATTATGTGCTTCAATATAATTACCTGGAGTAAGCGCTATAGCTTGTTTCCAATACTCAGCAGCTTGATCGAACCAAGCCTCCGCAATTTCAGAATCACCCTGTAGAATGGCCTGTTCTCCCCGGTCGGAATAGGTGATTAAATTCCTTCCCTTAGAACCGTACTTGAGAGTTTACTGCCTCATACGGCTCAGCAATCGACTCTTTTTGTGTCCCATCTTTTTAATCTACCCTATGCTAACTGAATTAGATTTTTCATAAACCTATCCTAGTTTTCTTGGGTTAACCAGACGAAGTTAAGTTAATTACATAAGTTTCAAACTCTAATTTTGATCAATAATCAGTTTTATCTTTTCTCCTACCTTCATAAGAATTAACTCCCCCTATATCGTTAGGATTTTCTGAAAGGTAACTATCTCGGTTTCATCTCATAATATGAAATTCATATAGAATTTTTGAAAAAGACTTCCCTCCGTAAGAAAAAAGAACTTACTATCTTTGGGATCTGATGCTACACCGCTGCTCAATACCTTAGTAGATCGACTCTATTACATAAGTAGATTCCTAACTTTATATCTCATATTATGACATAAGTAAGCAGTTCTTAACTGTATCGACCTAATAACTTGCTAATTGATCTTTACGGTGCTTTCTCTATCAATTCTATTTTTTATCCATAGAGTATATAGGCGTACTTATTCATTTATATTTGAAGTATTTTTCCTTGCTACAGCTGATAAAAATCGTTGTTTTGGACGATACATATGTAGAAAGCCTATTTTATTCTAGTATTTACTAGCCTTTATCTTTTTTCTATAATGGAGATAGTCGCACGTAATGACAGATCACGGCCATATTATTAAAAGCTTGTGGTAAGAATGGGTTTCGTTCTAGTGCCCGGAAATAATATTCCAAAGCCTTCGTATGCTCTCCGTTGCTTGTGTGTATAAGGCCTATATTATAGAGTATATAACTTCGATCATAGGGATCAATTTCTGGTCGCGTAGCTTCATAATAATTCTGTAAAGCTTCCGCATAATTTCCTTCGGATTGAGCCGACATCCGTTACGGCCGTTCATTCTATATCAAAGAATCTCCGTTCCAGAACCGTACATGAGATTTTTATCTCATACGGCTCCTCCCTTCTGTGCATAGTACTAAGGGACATAATCTCTGGAATCAAGATTTCACTATTCTCATTATGAACTGATGGGGGCTAGTATTTTTACAAGAAATTTCTAGCCAGCCTTCCCGAAAGAGGTCTTTTCTTAACACCAATTGTATTAGTGCTAGATGGAAATAGTCACTCCAACAATTTCTTTGTTCACAACGCCTTCTATTTCCAGGAATCAGTCACTTCAACAATCTTTGATGATTATATGGGTATCCAAAGTACAAACGAGATGGATGTTTGTTGTCCCAACCATTCATTCTTATTAGTCCCAATACCGAGAAGGGGTAATTTATAATATAACAAAGTTTTCGTGTTGTTGATTCCGTAGAGTAGTGCTTCTTCCTCTATGCCGCCCATTGGTACTAGTGGCGTAGTATTGACCCGCAATCCAGAACCCATAGGTGTAACCTTTCGCTCAATACTAAAATCGATAATTAAAGCATCTGAAGCCGTATCAATCGAGGATACACGACAGAAGGAATTGTTCTATCTTTAAACTTCACCTTCACCAAGCGTTGGTTAAAAAAAAAAAAAAAATTGTTTCTTTCTATCCCGAACCACGCTTCTCTCTCTCAGATTAAGGTCTAAAAAAGCAAGAAAAAAAATCAAATCGCACCATCTCTGTAATAGGTAAATGCCTTTTTTTCCCCTGAAGTTGTCGGAATTATTCGTAATAAGATATTGGCTACAATTGAAGAAGTCTTATCAATAAAATTTCCATTTATCCGGGATCTAGGCATAATTAACAATCCATTCTATAATTCTTCTCATTTTCCCAAAGGAAAATTATCCGAATTGTACAGTAGTACGAAATATCATAAAAATAGACTAATTCTAAAAAAAGATGTGGATATTCCGCTCAAATTGTGCCCAAGGGAAGGGGGATGATGAAATATTTGAATGAGATTGGATTTCCTACAAATTAAGTAGTATACTTATAAACAGAACTATTACGATTTTCTCTAAGTTGACTAACCAAGGACTTTATTTTACTATAGATTCTGGTAACTCGAAAAGTTTTTATTTGGTTATAATCAAAAGAGGAAAAATAAAGAATGGAATAATAATTCCATGATAAAATAGAGGAGAGTAACCATACTCTTTTGTTTGCATAATGCGTATGCGTCATACAATTGAAATATAAAAATCCATTAAGTAAATTGGTGTTGAGAAATATGAAATTTGAAAGGAATCTTTTAGTCCTATGTAAACAGTAATGGGTCCTACCCGTACTGGAATAAATAATATGAATGACTTGGTATTCACTTCACTCGGTTTCTGGTCAATAATAAGATTATGATTATGTAGGAGAGATGGCCGAGTGGTTCAAGGCGTAGCATTGGAACTGCTATGTAGGCTTTTGTTTACCGAGGGTTCGAATCCCTCTCTTTCCGTTTCTATCGAGTCACCAACGTTACTGATCATAATGTATCAAATCAAATTCAAATAACAATTGATAGCATTATTCCAACAGTAAGTAAGAACTTTATTTTATTTTATTTGATAGAGATTCTCTATTCCTAATTACATTACTGTGGTACGTAAAATATAAATATGGGAAAAGCAAAAAAAAAAAAAAAATGTGGATCAAGGCTCTTAAATCTATTTCCTTCGACAAAAAAGGGTATGGTATAAAGTCAAATTGTCTGAACCTTTCTTGTTATTTTCATTAGGTTCAAGTCTGACGGGAATAATATTCTACGACTAACAACTCATTTATTTTCAAACCAATCCACTTACTATCTATTATTTGATTTACTAATCCTTCATATTGGAATAAGTCAATAGTCAAATGTTTTGGCAATTCCTCCCGGAGCGATGAAGCAATATAATTTTGAATCAGAGATTTCGATCTTTGTTTATCCTTCGTAGTAATAATATCTCGGGGTTTGCAACGATAACTTGGTATATCTACTAGACGACCATTAACTAAAATATGTCTATGGTTAACTAATTGTCTGGCTCCAGGAATGGTTGAAGCCATACCTAATCGAAAAAGGATGTTATCCAAACGCATCTCAAGTAGCTGTAGTAAAACCTGACCTGTTGACCCTTTGGCTTTTCCAGCGATATGCACATATCTAAGTAATTGTCGTTCTGTCAGACCATAATGAAAACGCAATTTCTGTTTTTCTTCTAGACGAATACGATATTGCGATTTTTTCCCAGAACGCAATTGGTTTTTAAGATCACTTCCAGATCTAGGCCTTTTACTAGTTAATCCTGGTAAAGCCCCCAGACGGCGTATTTTTTTGAAACGAGGCCCTCGGTAACGAGACATAAAACTCCTTTTTTTTATTGAAAAATTTAAAGAAAAATCTAAATTAAGACTGAACTAAAGGATAAACAAAGCAAGGCTAAATCTACTGAAGTATACAATACTAAAGTAGAATGAAAATAGAATGAAATGCATTGTATCAATATCTCTATTTTTTGTATATGATAGTAAGGAAGTTAAGTCTCTGTTTTATGATTTGTTCTGTATAGATCTAATTGCTCCATTCCAATCTATTTTTTATTCATAGTTGCAAGTTAACACGACATAATAGATTAGCGACCGATATTTGAAGAAAGGGGGGAGAAGATATTATCAATCATGAAAAAATAGATAGATAAAAGCCGGCTATCGGAATCGAACCGATGACCATCGCATTACAAATGCGATGCTCTAACCTCTGAGCTAAGCGGGCTCACATAGCAGAAATCAAAATAGTGAATAGGGAGTCCGGAAACTACCAGATTTAATATATTAGCTATTAATTTATTTTAATTAATATTTATTATTTTTAAAATTTTAATTCATAGTATTAATAATTACTTAATAATAATACTTAAAAATACATAATATTTCCATAATTATTACTTGATTTAAGAATATAATATCAAATTCATTTTGATATTATATTTTAGAAAAGTCTAAATTATTTCTTAGAACAGTTATACCAAATTATGCTAAATAATTATTAATTATCTCTAAAATAAATTATATAATAAATTATATTATATAATATTAATGATAGTGAATCCATGTCATAAGATAAGAATTTTAAAGATATTATTATTATAAAGATACAATTAAAATTATAATTAAGACATTCCTTTATTGTCATTCAGAGAAGATAGGGCGAAAAAAAAAAAAAAAAAAATAATTGAGTATCGATCCTTCCAGTATTACAAATTGCGCTTTTAAAGTCAAAATTAAGGGAGGAGAGATATAGAGGTGGGATATATCTATTCATATTGAATTGGAGGCGCATCAATGATAGAATCATGTCCGATTGGAACAAATAGGGTTCATTCAATACAATGGAAATGATAGAGAATGGCAAAAAAAAAAAATAGTGGCATACACTTTTTTTTAGATATAAGAATCATTATCTAATAAATTCAACGCAATGATTTGATTCCAAGATAAATAAAATAAATAAAAGAATTGAATAGAATTACAACTGGATCCTGTCGCAAAAGG